ATTTTTTGCCGGGGCGCGATTGGGTTCGAAGATCGCTTACGGCTCTAGGCTTTTTACTAGTTAGCCCCGGTAAAGCCCCCAGACGGCGGATTTTTTTGAAACGAGGTCCTCTGTAACGCGACATAAAGACTCCTTTTTTTTATGAAATTTCATAAACCAAAATTAAAACTAAACTAAAATATGATAAATGAAGCGAAATTGACTGAAGTATTACAAAGAATAATTAGAGGAATTCAATAGTCGGGCCTTAATTGTATACTTAATTGTATATAAATATTGTATATATAATTGTATTATATAAATAAATAAAGAAAAAGAATTTGAAATAATAATAATAAGAAAAAATGGAGAAAAGCCGGCTATCGGAATCGAACCGATGACCATCGCATTACAAATGCGATGCTCTAACCTCTGAGCTAAGCGGGCTCACGTAACATAAATTGTACATGTATACTAATTTAGTAAACTGCTGCTATTGAGATCTTAACTGTTTATTCGTAGTTATTTCATAATAACTATGATATAGATATAAATGTAGAAAAATTCAACTATAGAAACGAATAAAAATGGAAAATCTAATTTTATTTTCAAAAAGATTTCATTTTGATATATTAATTTAGATCTATTTCTCAAATATATGTTTATCAATATTTATTTAATTAGAAATTCGAATTTTTTTCCTATTTCCTATTCAATATTTAATATTCCTTAATTACTATGTTTTTAATATTGTTTTTTGCTATTTTACTATATAATTTGAATATATAAATAAATATAAATTAAATAAAAAAAAAAATTTTTAGTACATAAATTTCTATTTCTATATATTTTATATTTTTTTAGATTAAAAATGAATTTGAAAAAATTTCATTAATAAATAATTTGAAATTAACGAAATGATTAATTGATTAATTATATCTATTCGATTAGTTATGGCTATTACTGAAATTTGAAATTAATAATACTAAATTGCCCTTTGTCGTTGTCATTTTTTTTTTTATGATCTGCCCTAAGCTAAGAAAAGGATAGATACAAAGAGAAAAGTGCAATCCAGACCATAATGAAACATTCCTAGGGTTTCATTCGGAAAGGGGAAACCTAAGACGAAAAAAAAAAAAGAATCGACCGTTCAAGTATTCAAAATTGCACACTAAAAATGATAGAAAATGATAGAAATAGGGACATGTATATATATATATTATAATAGATATATGTTATGCGGTATATATCTATATTGAATATTGAATTTGTGGTTGGACTAACTAGGGTCTCCAATAAAAATGAAAGAAGATAGATACGAAATCAAATCGGAGAAAACACTTTTCAATACAGGAATCGATATCTAATGAATTCAACGGTTCTAGCATAAACGGTTCTAGCATAATATAATAGAAATGGAAATGAACAAAAAGGGTAACCGGCATCATGATGTGTGTGATCCTAATTACATCACAAAAAAAGGGGATATGGCGAAATTGGTAGACGCTACGGACTTAATTGGATTGAGCCTTGGTATGGAAACCTACCAAGTGATAACTTTCAAATTCAGAGAAACCCTGGAATTAAAAATGGGCAATCCTGAGCCAAATCCCGTTTTCTGAAAACAAACAAGGGTTTCAGAAAGCGAGAATAAATAAAGGATAGGTGCAGAGACTCAATGGAAGCTGTTCTAACAAATGGAGTTGGCTGCATTGTGTTAGTAAAGGAATCCTTCCATCGAAACTTCCGAAAAGATGAAAGATAAACCTATATACATATGTGTACCTACTGATGTATACTTACTGAAATACTGTCGCCAAACAATTAAAAATGATTAATGACGACTCCAACCAGTTCTATAATTTTTTTCTATCTATATATATATATGATAAAAACAAAGAATTTATTTTGAATCGATTCAAAATAAAAAGTGAAAAAAGAATGAAATATTCATTGATCAAAACATTCCCTCCATAATAGTCCGATAATTTTTTTTTTAGAATTTATTAATCGGATAAGAATAAAGATAGAGTCCCATTTTACATGTCAATATCGACAACAAAGAAATTTATAGTAAGAGGAAAATCCGTCGACTTTAGAAATCGTGAGGGTTCAAGTCCCTCTATCCCCAAAAAGACCCGGCTGCCTCCCTAATTTTTTATCTTCTCATTTTGTTAGTGACTCAAAATTGCTTAGTGCTTATAGTTCTCAGTCATTCTCACTCTACTATTTCACAAACCAATCTGAGCGGAAATTTTTTTCTTATCACATCATAAGCCTTGTATGTGATATATATGATACGTGTACCAATGCAAATGAGCATCAATGAGCATCTTTGAATTGAATAATGTATTAAATTTAAATAATTAACAATCTATAATCATTATTCATATTATTTGTACTGTATTGAAACTTACAAAGTTTTCTTTTTGAAGATACAAGAAATTCTACCAGGGCTTGGATATTACTTTGTAATATCTTTTCATTTTTTTAATTGACATAGACCCAAGTCCTACATTAA